TCGTCCATTGCGATATATAAAAAATGATCGATTTGAAAATGCTGTACGAAATGAAATGTCACAATATTTTTTTTATACATGCCAAAGTGATGGAAAACAAAGAATTTCTTTTACATATCCACCTAGTTTGTCAGCTTTTTTGGAAATGCTAAAAGGAAGAAAGATGCTTTTGTGCGCAACAGAAAAACTCTCCTCTGAAGAATTGTATAATCATTGGATTTATACCAATGAAAAAAAAAAAAAAAACTTAAACAATGCGCTTTTTTAATTTTAAAAGTAGTAAATTAATAAAAAGATTGATACATAAAATGAATAGAAGAATAGATAAGAAGATATTCGTCCGCCCCCTACATTTTTGATCCCCTCTCCTACAAATAAACTTGTAATACCAACCCCATTCGTAATTCCATCAATTACTCGTCTATCAAAAAAATGAGTTAGTCCAACCAATCCTCTTATACCACTACTTAAGGTTGTTGCATAAAAATCATCTATGTAACCACGATTATATGACCAATTATATATCACATTGATCATTTTGTCCCAGAGACCCCTCTGAGGACCCATTTTAACAAATGAATTCATTAAGTCCAAATTCTGTAAAAATGAATAAACAGGCCTATATAAAAAGAACGCAAAAATTATTCCTACATAGGCTATACTTACTGACAAAATTGCATTTGTAATAAATTCAAACCAATCCACAGAACTCTTCGAATTTGGATGTAAAAGGTTTATATATGGAGTTAACGATTTTGATAATATATTCAAATCCATTCCTCCTTGATCGAAAGGAATTCCTATAAATCCAACACACAAAGTAACTAGTGCCAATACAAGTAGTGGTAATAACATAGTATTGTCCGATTCATGGGGATATGGGGAAATTTCTTTATTGACAAAATAAGTAATTATAATAAGGGGTTGCATCCTCTTTTTTACATTCCCACCAATTGGATATGTTTTTTTCGAAAAAAAGAAAACCCTTTCATTATTATTCATTTTTGATAAAAAAAGATCCTTGTTAATTACTTTCTGTCCTTCTTTACCCCAGATAGATATTGAATGGAACGAGTTATTTTTTTTGCCACTGAAATTTTGAAAATAAACGTTTAAATGCCCTTCAAAAGTAAGTAAATACATCCGACACATATAAAATGCAGTTAATCCTGCTGTGAAACAAGCTATTATCGCGAAAATGGGTGAATATAACCAACTATCTTTAAGAATTTCGTCTTTTGACCAAAAGCAAGCAAGAGGCGGAATACCACAAAGAGAAAGTGTACCTAATAAAAAAGCAGTTTTTGTAATTGGCACATATTTTGTTAAACCGCCCATAAGAGCCATATTCTGACTTTGATCTGGAGAATATCCAACAATGCTTTCCATTGAATGAATAATTGATCCGGAGCCTAAAAATAATAATGCTTTCGAATAGGCGTGAGTGATCAAATGAAATAAAGCAGCTCGATAAGACCCCATACCTAAAGCTAACATAATATAACCCAATTGAGACATTGTAGAATAAGCTAAACTTCTCTTAATGTCTCTTTGAGCAAGAGCCAAAGTAGCTCCTAATAGTACTGTTATTATACCTATCAAAGAAATTAGATTCATTATGTAAGGTAGAACTGTGAAAAGAGGAAAAAGCCGAGCTACAAGAAAAATTCCCGCCGCTACCATAGTAGCGGCGTGTATAAGAGCCGAAATCGGGGTAGGCCCTTCCATGGCATCAGGTAACCATACATGAAGGGGAAATTGTGCAGATTTAGCAACTGCACCAAGGAATAATAGGGCAGCACACAGAGTAAGAAATAAAGAATTTAAGCCATTATTATCAATCAAGTTATTGACTATTTTAAACAAATCTCGAAATTCGAAACTACCTGTTATCCAATAAAGACCTAAAATTCCTAATAATAAACCAAAATCCCCTACACGATTAGTTACAAACGCTTTTTGACAAGCATTTGCCGCAATTGGTCGTGTGAACCAAAAACCTATTAATAAATAGGAACACATTCCAACTAATTCCCAAAAAATATAAATTTGTATCAAATTGGAACTAGTAACTAATCCCAACATGGAAGTATTGGAAAAACTCATATAAGCAAAAAATCTCAAATATCCTTGATCATGAGACATATAATTGTCACTATAAATAAGAACCATGATTCCAACAGTAGTGATTAATATTGACATAATAGAAGTAAGCGGATCGATCAAGTTGCCAAACTCTAAAGAAAAATCATTATTGATGGTCCAAGACCATACATATTGATAGATAGAGCTACGATTTATTTGCTGAATAGACAGATCGGCCGAAAAAATCATAACTATACTTAGTAATAAAACACTAGAAAAAGCCCACATACGACGAAGATTTTTTGTTGCCGTCGGGACAAGGAGAAGTCCCACTCCTATTGCTATAGGAACTGGAAGTGGAACGAAAGGTATGATCCATGCATATTGATATGTATGTTCCATAAGAAAATCAAACTTTTTTTTATTCTTATTAATTGTTTCCGATTCACCAGCTCTTATGTCTTTCGGAAGGAGCAATAAAAGAATCAAATAAAGAAAATCAAGATATGAAAGAACTCAAATATCATTTTCAATTCTTAATCATTCTTATTCTTTCCCAAATACTTCAAATATTCAAATCAAGAAGTTACAATTGGTCAAATGATCAAATCATTTTTGAAAAGGTACTTACTAATTAGTTATTAACTAAGATATTTATGAAGATACAAAACCAGAATATGCAATTTTAAATTATTCCATTAATTCCATTATTAGAATAATCTATATTCATAAAGGAAAGAAACATAATTATAGTAAAAATAGTAAGTACTTTATTCTTAATTCTGATATGGATCATACGATCTATCAATAACTTGACCCAATCCAATACCAATAAAAAAAGATCTTGGTATTTTAGTTAGTTTATTCGGAAGAATTAACTAATTCTGATTGAGTGGCTTCCATTCCAACAAAACAACTTATGTTTATAGGTGTTTATAGGAACCTCTTTATGCTTATAGGAAACTCTATGATACCTGGCACTTTGCTACTCATTACTTCGCATAGAATTGAAAGAATAAATTACTAAAATGGCTTTTTCTCAAGTGTTTATTATATTAACAAATTAAATATTAGATATTAACAGATTAAATATTAGTCTCATTCAAATTTTGAAATTTAAATTTAATTAAGTGTACTCTATTGATGAATTGATAGAAAAAATTGATGAATTGATAGAAAAATGTTACAGTATTTGTTTTCTTAAATTAAGGTAAGCGTTTTTAAACTTTTTTTATTAATATTAATTATTAATAAAAAATATATAATATATATTAATAAAAAATATATAATATATAATACGACGAAAATAGACGGAAATATGAATGGAATTTAAACCCTTTTTTGTTCTTTTCTTATGAATGGCAACTAAATTGATTTCTATGACAGTGGCATAGATATAGACCCGAATGAGGATGAGGATATAAAGGCAGTACGAATTATTCTTTTTCGGATATTGTTATTGTATGTAATCAAAATGTAAAAAAGAATTCCTTTGAAAAATGAAAAAGAAACTAACATATCCATTTTTCCCAGGGATACTCTATAGGATGCACACGTATCAATATTGTATATTATCGAGGAAGTATCATCTAGGGAATAAATATAGAGATAAAAAAAAATGATCCATTTTTAACAATACATGTCTTTCACATCCAACTATAACAATGAGTAACCTCTAAATTTTTGAATGGCCGTTCCAAAGAAACGTACTTCTATATCAAAAAAGCGTATTCGTAAAAACATTTGGAAAAGAAAAGGATATTGGGCAGCGATAAAAGCTTTTTCTTTAGCGAAATCTCTTTCTACCGGGAATTCAAAAAGTTTTTTTGTGCAACAAACAAGTAATCAAGTCTTGGAATAATCTGAATCAATATGACGCGATGAATTTGCTAATTGAATTTATAAAATGAATGATTCCCATTAACTCATATTTTGAACTGATCAATATGAAATGGCACTATCTATTGTGGTATATAGAATAGGAAGTCTTCTGTCTACTGGATTCTAAAAACGGTACTATTTTTTTTGTTTGAACAAAAAAAAAAAGAAGTACTTAAGCACAAGATAGAAACTTTCACTTTTATTTTTAGTAACTTTTTTGTGAGATGGGGGTTGTCATTTTCCCCATCGATTCACTTTTCACAATACAATAATAAAAGTATTCTTTTTCTTTAAGAAAAAGAGATTAGGAAGGATTTTATTGGATTATGTATTCCCAATATGGATATGGATCCTATGTTTAGGTTTGAGGATCGATCAAGACATATATCTATATATAGATATATGTCTTGATACCTCTATTTTCTTTTCTTTAGAAATCTATTTTTGAAATACGATAAAATTCCGATAAAGATTAAAACTCTTTTGTTATCTTATATTTATATGTCCAGTTCCATACCTAATTGGTTTGTTAAATCCTAAGACGAATTAGGTACACAATGAGAATACCAACAATTAATATAGCTTTGATACCAAGTTATCAAAATATTTACAAAAGTCCCTTGGTTGTAATGATGAAATTTTTATCCATAAAAAATCCTATTTTTTTGTTCATTGATAAAATGCATTTTTTTCTCATTCGAACCCATGAAATCAGAGAAATAATAAATTAATGGTCAAAAAATGATGAATAAAGGACATTTTTTACTTCTATGCCCGGATTGAGGACAGAACTCTCTAGTTCCAACTGATCCATTCCGGGAGAACTGAAACCTCGTGAAAGTTCATTGTTAAAACTAAGACTATCCCACGAAACTAATGATTATTGAACGTTCAAATAGGAATTTGAATGAGTCTTTATTCATTGATTAAAATTTTTCCTAAAAAATATTACATTGAATTGACTCCTTACAATCTCGACGATTGAATATGGATAGGCTATTATGCTTTGGAGTAAGCCGCTATGGTGAAATCGG